TTCGTTGATAGTTAGAATAGATTCGTAGACCGGGTCGACTGATTCGTTTTAAATTTAAAAAAGTTCTACATGGCCCTTTCCTATTCCTTCTATGCCGTAGGGTTAAAACCAAAAAGTATTTGTTGCTTTCCTGATGTTTCCTCATGTTTTCAATAAAACCTTCTCGTAAAAGGATTTTAACAATGTTTTCAGTGATGTTAGTATATGGTATTCGAACTGTTCTTTTTTTATTCATGTCAGCATTTCGTATAGAGGTTAGTATATTAGCAATAGTGTCTTTACTCATAATAAACTAAGATTTTTGTTGTCCCCGAATTTTGATATAATCAACATGCTCTTTTTTTCTGAATTATTAAAGACATATACATAAGGCACAAACAATCCACTAATTAATTTAATCTTAATCAATTTCATTCAAATACTATAAAACTGTAAAACTGTATTATGGTCTCATCTCATCTTATAATACTTCAGGTGCTAACGAAACTATTTTAGTGAAATTTAATTGTCTTAATTCTCGGGCGATTGCGCCAAAAATTCGAGTTCCTTTTGGATTTCCTTCTTGATCAATAACAACTGCAGCATTGTCATCATATCGTATTATCATACCGTTGTCCCGTTTGAGTTCTTTACAAGTACGTACAATTACAGCTCTGATCACTTCTGATCTTTCTAGTGGTGTATTTGGTATTGCTTCTTTGATTACAGCAACAATAACGTCACCAATATGAGCATATCGTCGATTACTAGCTCCTATGATTCGAATACACATCAATTTTCTGGCTCCGCTGTTATCCGCTACATTCAAATGGGTTTGAGGTTGAATCATATCATTTTTTATCTGTTTTTTCAATGCAAAGGACTAAGTAAAAAAAAGAAATGTTGTTTATTCAAAAAAAAAAGAAACCTGCAATTGTTTTTTTTTTATACAAAAACCTCTTTTTTTTTTTTGTTCTACATTCCTATCCTGAAATAATGAATTGAGTTCGTATAGGCATTTTGGATGCTGCTATTGAAATAGCCTTTCGGGCTATATTTTCGGCTACCCCACTCATTTCATAAAGTATTCTACCTGGTTTAACGACAGCTACCCAATATTCGGGAGATCCTTTTCCCGAACCCATACGTGTTTCTGTAGGTCTTACTGTAACTGGTTTGTCTGGAAATATACGTACCCATATTTTTCCGCCGCGGCGTGCGTTTCGTGTCATTGCTCGTCGCCCTGCTTCTATTTGTCTCGATGTGATCCAAGCGGGTTCAAGTGCTTGAAGGGCATATCTGCCGAAGCAAATACGATTACCTCGATAAGATATTCCTTTCATTCTTCCTCTATGGTGTTTACGAAATCGGGTTCTTTTGGGGTTATAGTTGAGGGTTTTTTATTAATTCCATCTCTACTCCAGAACCGGACGTGAGAGTTTCTTCTCGTCCAGCTCCTCGCGAAGGAAACAATTATAAAATAATATACATGTATTTAATCATGTATTTTATGAATAATATATTGAAACAATATATTGAATCATGAGAGTCTTTGATAATCTATTAGAAATTTATATATCTTTGTTGAGATATAACTAACTAAACATGTATTAGATTTCTATTTATAGATAATTTCATTTTATTTTGGCTTTTATTATCATATCGGATGAACTAAAATTTCGAAATCCAAAAAATAAAAATTTTCGCGGGCGAATATTTACTCTTTTAATTCAGTTTTAGTTTTATAGGATTAGTTTATAACATGACGTTTCAGAATAAATGAATTAGTTTCTGGTTCGTTCCGCCATCCTACACAATGAATCATTAGGATTCGTTTTCAATAGAATCTTATGCACTCACGGGTTCTGTCGTTCCCACCGCTTCGCGATTAATGGTTAGGTCTGAATTCTCCAACGGAGCTCCTAAATGAAATTTGTTCTTGAGTCAATTCTCTCAGTTTTTATTGACTCGGGGCTCTTGATTTTTTTGTTCTATGAACAATTTTGTTTAATTAGAATTAGGGATTAATCAGTATTAATGCTTTATTACATTTCCCTTTATGAAATGAATCATAGACCTTACAAATTGGAACTCTATATCTATATCATTGATATTTTTTTTTTCTCTCTTTCTCTCACCCTTCCATTTATCCATATACTTTACTTTATATTGTTTCACAACTTCTAATCAAAATCAAATTTTATTTTTTTTTTTCTTTATTTTAGCCAAAAAAGATTTCAGTTGCTACAATGATATGGCCGATATATCATATCTCGACTGGTTCTTTTTATATCTAGATAATGCGAAACGATGAGTTGGTTATTAGTTCATACTATGGGCTGGTCTATTTTTTTTTTTTTTGAATCTAAGCCTAAAAATAAAAAAACCAACGAGTCACACACTAAGCATAGCAATTATACCAAATTAAATGATTAATGGAATTTTTATTCAACCTTATATAATTAGAATTATTCATTTTTTTATTTAACAGAAAAAAAAAAATGAAAGAATTTTTTATTTT